TGATGGAGGAGGAACGATATTAGAAAACCCGCCTCTTTTCTTTTTTTTTTTACAAATAGGAAGTTTTGGATCCAATTCGGATATTAGAAGGATTACCATATATAACATAAAATTTCTCCGCCAATTCTTTCTAGTCGAGCCTCTCGGTCTGTCATTATACCTTGAGAAGTAGAAAGAATTACAATTCCGATCCCGCCTAAAATTCTAGGAATTCGTTGATAATTAGAATAGATTCGTAGACCAGGCCGACTGATTCGTTTTAAATTGAGAATATTTCTATAAGGTATTTTCCTATTCCTTCTATGTCGTAGGGTTAAAACCAAAAAATCCTTTTTATTTTCTTGATGTTTTCTCACGTTTTCGATAAAACCTTCTCGTAAAAGGATTTTAACAATATTTTCGGTGATATTAGTAGATGCTATTCGAACCACTCTTTTTTTATCCAGATCAGCATTTCGTATAGAGGTTATTATGTCAGCAATAGTATCCCTGCCCATAATGAATTAAAATTCTTGGTGCTTCCAAATTTTGATATAATCAACATGCTTTATCTTGTTTTTTTTTTGTTTTTTTTTTTATGAATATGAATTCTTAAAGGCATATGCATGAGACACAATCCATTAATAAATCGAAATTCATTTATTAATTTTTTTTTTCAAATACCTTCCCCTAACCATATCACGATCTCATTTTATAACACCTCCGGAGCTAATGAAACTATTTTAGTAAAATTTAACTGTCTCAATTCCCGGGCAATTGCACCAAAAACCCGAGTTCCCTTTGGATTTCCTTCTTGATCAATGACAACCGCAGCATTGTCATCATATCGTATTATCATACCGTTATCGCGTTTGAATTCTTTACAGGTACGTACAATTACAGCTCTGACCACTTCTGATCTTGCTAGGGGCATATTTGGCACTGCTTCTTTGATCACAGCAACAATAACGTCACCGATATGAGCATATCGACGATTGCTAGCTCCTATGATTCGAATACACATCAATTCTCGAGCCCCGCTGTTATCCGCTACATTTAAAAAGGTCTGAGGTTGAATCATATCATTTTTTTTTTTTCGAATCTATTCTTTCACTGCAAAGGGCGAAGAAAAAAGAAATATTGTTTGTCCAAACCTATGATTTTTTATCCTCAAGACCTATTTCCTTTGATTCTTCCCCTTTTATTTTTATCCCGAAATAATGAATTGAGTTCGTATAGGCATTTTAGACGATGCTATTGAAATAGCTTTTCTGGCTATATTTTCTGTTACTCCACCCATTTCATAAAGTATTCGACCTGGTTTAACAACAGCTACCCAATATTCAGGGGATCCTTTCCCCGAACCCATACGTGTTTCTGCGGGTCTTACTGTAACCGGTTTATCTGGAAATATACGTACCCATATTTTTCCACCACGGCGTGCATTTCGTGTCATTGCTCGTCGACCTGCTTCAATTTGTCTAGATGTGATCCAAGCAGGTTCAAGTGCCTGAAGAGCATATTTACCGAAAGAAATATTATTACCTCGATAAGATATTCCCTTCATTCTTCCTCTATGTTGTTTACGGAATCTGGTTCTTTTGGGGTTATAGTCGATGGTTGTTCTGAATTCCATCTCTACTACAGAACTGGACGTGAGAGTTTCTTCTCATCCAGCTCCTTGCGAATAAAAAAATATTAAATTTATCTATTATTCGTTTGTATATCTTCTTTTTTTAGATAACGAAACATGGTAATATTTCTTTTTTAAATTTCAATGTTGTATGACCTTTTATTTTTATAATGTTATTGTTATTATTGTTATAACGAATCTTTATTTTGTTTTGTCTTTTATTTTCTTCGATTAACCCAAATTTATCAATCCAAGAAAAAAAATATTTCGCAGGCGAATATTTACTCTTTTCATAGCTATTTCAGTTGTAGGGTTAGCTCTTTATTTTTTACTTTTCTTTCCCTATAAATCTTTCCCTATAAATGAATAGGAATAAATTCGTTTTTGGTTTGTTTCGCCATCCCGATAAATGAACCCGTTTTAAATAAAAAAATTTGGATTCATAGGTTCCATCGTTCCCATCGCTTCTTATTTAATGCTTAGGTCTGATTTATACAATGGAGCTCATAATGAAATTTTTTCTTGAGTCAATTTTATTAGTCTTTATTGGCTCGAAGCTCTTATTTTTTAATTTTATATTTCTAAATCGATTCGTTTAATTATGTATGAATCAGTATTAATGCTTTATTACACTGCCTTTTATGAGATGACTCATAGACCTTACATATTGGATGGAATTCTATATCATTAGGTATTTTTTTCTCTCTTTCTTTCACCCTTCCATTTATCTACATCTTTGTTCTTTCTTTCGCTTTACAACTTAAAATTAGATTTAGTTTTCTTTTATTTATGTAAAAAATATTTGAGTTGCTACAATAATATGACCAATCATATCTTGACTGGTTATTTGGATCCAGATAATGCGAAGTGATGAGTTTGGTTATTAGT